AATTCCTGAAAGACCAAAACAACCCCATCAACAATCCCATTTAAAGCATATCGGATAAACTTAACATCTTATCATCAAACAAACATAGAAACACTTATTAACCTGCTTTATGCTAATCCACTGTGCTTCTCTTAGGATAGATCCACAGTCAATCAGCATAAAACACTCCATCAAATTTAAAAGTCCAATGTTTATTATTTATTTACACTATTCCCCCATACAAAAGGTAATTCCTCATAAGTATGAACCAAAGGAGGAGAGACATGAGCCCATTCTAAAGAGGTCCAACTTTCCCCTCTATCTTCCGCTCAATCAACAAATTGCTCCTCTCAAACATATATATCATAAATAATATATATGAAAAAAACGACTCCTATTATTGAAATAGTAGAACCCAAAGAATTAACCAAATTCCAACCAGCAAAACAATCTGCAAAATCAGAATATCGTCTTGGAAAGCCTGTCAATCCCAAAAAATGTTGAGGGAAAAAAGTCAAATTAACACCTATAAACATTAATCAAAAATGGGCCTTACCATATAGCTCATTATAACAATACCCTGTTATTTTCCCCACTCAATAATAAAACCCACCAAAAATAGCAAAAACCGCCCCCATAGAAAGAACATAATGAAAATGGGCTACAACATAATATGTATCGTGTAAAACAACATCCAAAGAACTATTTGCTAATACAACCCCGGTCAAACCACCTAACGTAAATAAAAAAACAAACCCCCATTGCCCAAGCATAGGAGTGTCTAATCTCAAAGTTCCCCCAAAAATAGTGGCTAGCCAACTAAACACTTTTATTCCAGTTGGCACAGCAATAATCATCGTTGCCGCAGTAAAATATGCTCTTGTGTCCACATCCATCCCACTAATATATTAAGGAAACCACTATAGAAGCTACCTCACGCCGGAACTTTTCCGAGCTTGGACTGTACCTTAATCCCAACCTCTTTTTTCGTTTTTAAAACTTTCATTTACTTTTCATCACTTTAAAAAAGCTATTTTCTTTTTGGTTCATAAAGAATGTTTCTTAAAAAAATTTACAACTCTAACCAAAACCCCCCTCTGACTTCCCTCCCAAAGATAAAGGTTATCTTTTTTATTAAACCGATAGCCCCCACCCAATTCCCTTTTGAGTTGCCTCAAGACTAATCCATCTTTAAAACTTTGTGCCATTATAAAGAACAAAATAACTTCTTTTTGAGCCCCCTTCTTCCCACTATGCTTAAAATTAATAATAAAAAGACCCCCACCATCAACTAACCCGACAAGTCAAATTTAAAAAAGACCAACAGAAAACCCTCCTTGAGAATAGCCCAAAGTAAGGGCCAATAAAAACCAAAAACCAGATGAATGCTTTTTATCTGTAAGATAAAACCTTTCTAGTAAATCTGACTTTAAAAAACCCACATGTCCATTTTCAAATCGACGTTTTATATAATAAAGAAGCTGAGCTTCCCCCACACTACGCCAGATTGAAAATATTACACCAAAACCCCGTACACTATAAAACTTTTTTTTTATAATAAAACCCCAACCAACAGTCTCAACAAACCCAATCCACCAAAAAAAATCTTGCAAAACTAAAAACTGTTTATTAAGTCCAAATCTCCCGCATGCAGTCTCTAAGGATCCTAAAACCCCTCTTTCTCAGAAAAAAAAAGATCCACCAAAGAAGGTCTTAGTTTCCCGCTGATTAACCTTGGGAAACCCCAATTTTTGCTGCCTTAATCTATAAGACAAAAGTCTTATCGGCCAAACATTTATTTTCAAAAGATTTTGCCAGCATATAGCAGGACAAGGTTCAAAAATATTACTATTTTCAATGGCTAAAAACAACCGTAAACATATGGTGGGCCCACACAATAAAACCTAATATTCCAATTGAAAGCATTGCATAAACCATTCCTAAGTATCCAAAAATCTGTTTCTTAGCAACAAAAGTTGGTATTATTTGAGAAATCATTCCAAAGCCAGGTAATATTAAAATATAAACCTCTGGATGCCCAAAAAACCAAAACAAATGCTGAAATAAAATCGGGTCTCCCCCTCCTGCGGGATCAAAAAAAGTCGTATTAAAATTTCTGTCCGTCAAAAGCATGGTTATAGCCCCCGCTAATACTGGCAAAGATAATAATAATAAAAAAGCAGTAATCAAGATGGACCACACAAATAATGGCATTTTATTCAACGTTATCCCGGGAGCCCGCATATTAAATATAGTTGTTATAAAATTCATTGCGCCCAAAATTGAAGACGCCCCAGCTAAATGGAGGCTAAAAATAGCCATATCCACCGCCCCCCCAGAGTGAGCTTGGATGCTTGATAGAGGAGGATACACCGTTCATCCGGTACCAACTCCTTGTTCAACAAAAGCGGAACCTAATAATAATATTAAAGCAGGGGGCAACAACCAAAAACTAATATTATTAAGCCGTGGAAAGGCCATATCAGGTGCACCAATATATAATGGAACCAACCAATTTCCAAACCACCCTATCATCACTGGCATAACCAAAAAAAAAATCATAATAAAAGCGTGTGCCGTAACAATTACATTATAAAGATGATCGTCTCCTAACATAGCCCCCGGAGCCGAGAGCTCTAATCGTATTAACATGCTGAAAGCCGTGCCGAGCATACCTGCCCCAATCCCAAATACTAAATATAACGTACCAATGTCTTTATGGTTAGTAGAAAACCCCCAACGAATTACATATAAACTTTTCATCTTTTTACCTATTTTTTTCTCGTGAACAAACACATAGCCTCTTAACCAATCGAGTTGATTAAAAGTCTAAAAACCCTGTGTCATAAAAAGTATTTACTAATTCTATTTCTTTCCTATAATACTTACATCCCGCCAAATAAAAACAACTTCTTTAGTTAGCTCCAAACAACCCCCTAAAATAGCCTTGCTTTTCATCACTGACTTTCTTATTAACCAATTCATTTTAATCGTGGGTAAAACAAAAAACACCAATAAAAAAAATAATAAAAACAAAACAAGTAAAGTTCATCGATATTGAGTTAAATACATAGTAGTGTCTAATTGTGGCATTTTAACTAAAATATAACCAAGGCCAATTAAGTCAGGGAGTGCGGGACTTGCACCCACATTTTTAGCTTTGAAGGCTAACGGTCTACTTTAACCTAACCCCCTCAATTAATTTTCTTATCAGAAGACAATTCTCAAAAAAAAGACTAAACAACCCCTCAAATAAATATAGCAACACCAATTAATATAACTAAAGCATAGTTAAAAACTAAACCCGATTGTAAATTACTAAGACCCCGAGTTAACCCAATCAAAAAATCAGATATCCCTTTAGGGCCCACCAATTCTAATGTACCTTTATCGATAGTCCGATATGAAATTTGGTGGCCCCCCTTCCACGCCCTCTTCGCTAAAAAATAGTTAAGAACATAGTTAAATTGCCAAGCAGAGTATAAAAAAGTATAGCTTATTCGGCCTATAAAAGAAGGCACCTTAAAAAAATGCACCGAATAAAAATAAAGAACAATAACTAATCCCGCCCCTCCTAAACTAAGGGAAACCGGCAATAACTTAATAAAAAGAGGAACAATTGGAGGAAGTGTTATTTGAAAAGACCAAACCACCTCTTTAACTAAGTAGCCCACGAAAAGGCCCCCTAAAGCTAATAATATTAAAGGCAAAATTAAATTCCAAGAACCTTCATGAGCATGTTTAAAAATCGCTTTTTTAGAATTAGTATTAGCTAAAAAAGTTAAATAAACCAATCGAATCGAATAAAGGGTGGTAAGTAAAGCCGAAAACCCCCCCAATCAATAAGCAAAAGTTAAATAATATTGTTCAAAGGCCAACTCTAAAATTAAATCTTTAGAATAAAACCCTGTTAAATAAGGAAACCCCATTAAAGATAAAGAACCAATAACAACCAATATATAAGTAAGAGGGATTAACTTAATCAGCCCCCCCATCTTTCTCATATCTTGTTCATCAGACAAAGCATGGATAACAGACCCTGCACTTAAGAACAATAAAGCTTTAAAAAAAGCATGGTTCATTAAATGAAATAAGCTTATGGAGTAATGAGAGATCCCACAGGCCACCACCATATACCCCAATTGACTACAAGTCGAGTAAGCAATAACTTTTTTTAGATCATTTTGAACTACTCCAACAGTAGCGGCCAAAAGTACCGTTAAAGATCCAACAATTGTTACAGCCATTAAAGCAAGTGGAGCTTGTTCAAAAAAAGGAGAAGATCTAATTAATAAAAAGACACCCGCCGTCACCATAGTGGCCGCATGGATTAAGGCGGACACCGGAGTTGGTATTAAAATTTTTCGACATACGATTATTCACATAACAGACAGGACTTTCTCTTCTACTTTACAACTTATTTACTACTCTAAAGAATTAATTTGAAAACTAATCTTTAGACAAAAAAGATTTTGCATCTTCACTTATTCTCACTCCAACCCACCTTTAATCCACTCATATATTAAACCTAAGGTTAAAACCCCCAAAAACACCACCATAATTCAAAAACCAAAAGGAGAAATTTGATTAAAGAGGACACACCAGGGGAAAAGAAAAGATATTTCTAAGTCAAAAATTAAAAACAGAATACCGACTAAAAAAAACCGAACTGAAAAGGGACGTCCTGGAATTCCAAACGGTTCAAACCCACATTCATAAGCCGAAACTTTCTCTCGATCTGGTTGTTTTACCCCTAAAAAATAAGAAGCACCAGAAAAAAGCACGGAAAGAACTATACTAACAACTAATAAAAAGAAAAGGCCATAAAACTCCTGATACACCGTAATAACTATTTTTAACCCCGAAGTGAACTAAAGGATTTTAAAATTATTGTTCCTCTTATTCGATAATGCGCAACCATAATAGCTAAACCAATTGCCGACTCCGCCGCCGCAATTGTTAGGCCCATAATCGTAAAAATTTGTTCTATTAAAAGATCTATTTCAATAGAATTAATTAAAAACAAAAAAAAAGCTGCTAATAAAATTAATTCAATAGAGATTATTATTATAATAAAATGCCCTCTATTAAGAACCACTCCCCAACGCCCCAATAATAATAATATAACGATAACAATTATATACTTATAATACACTATTTTATTTATCCAATAGTTAAAGAGAAGACACTACTACTCCTTAGATAAAGACAATATTCAATTAATATATCGATCTAACGAAACCGCTTCAATTACAATAGGCATAAAAGAGTGATTCGCCCCACATATTTCTGAACATTGACCGTAAAACGTTCCTGGTCTTTTAATAAAAATTCCAGCTTGATTTAACCGACCCGGAACCGCATCTGTTTTTATACCCAATGCAGGGACAGCAAATGAATGTAAAACATCCGCACCAGTCACTAAAATTCTTACATGTGTATTAATAGGAACCACTAGTCTATTATCTACTTCTAATAACCTAAAGTCACCACTGTTTAAATCCGTTGTCGGAACCATGTAAGAATCAAATTCTAAGGTTTCTTCTTGATAGTCTGAATATTCATAAGACCAATACCATTGATGTCCAATTGCTTTAATTGTTAAAGCAGAACCCACAACCTCATCCATCAAATACAATAATTTTAAAGAAGGAGAAGCAATAAAAACCAATATTACAGCTGGAATTATAGTCCAGACTATTTCTAATAAAGTTCCGTCAATCAAATTTCTGTCATAATACTTACCATTTAAAGCCTCAATAAGCAACCACAACACTACTATAACAATAACAATCAATATAAACATAATCTGATCATGAAAAAAAACTATTTCCTCCATCACCGGATCAGCCGCCTCTTGCAAACCCAAGTGTCAAGGTTCCGGGATATCCTTCTTTCCACATACACTTACGACATAAAAAAAATTATTTAACATTTGTTCTTAATTTTTTGTAATAGCCCACTAAAAAAACTATGAACCTCACCAATAAATACAAAGATATAAAAATAACCACACCACATCCACAAAATGCCAATACCAACTCGACGCCTCAAACCCGACGTGTTGACGACAAGTAAATTGATTTGCTTTTAATCTAAGCAAACAAACAGTTAAAAAGGTAGTCCCAATTATAACATGAAAACCATGAAACCCAGTCGCCATAAAAAAAGTAGACCCATAAACCGAATCCGAGATAGCAAAAGGAGCCTCATAATACTCAATTGCTTGTAACCCCGTAAATAAAACACCAAGAAAAACAGTTAAAGACAAACCCAAAATTGCCTCTTCTCTCTTTCCACTAATTATAGCATGATGAGCCCAAGTGACAGTAGCACCAGAACTTAATAAAACAGCAGTGTTTAACAAAGGGACTGAAAAAGAGTTTAAAGGATTAACCCCTTGAGGAGGTCAAACCACACCCAACTCAACCGCTGGTGCCAAGCTACTATGAAAAAAAGCCCAAAAAAAAGAAAAAAAGAAAAGAACTTCCGAGAGTATAAATAAAAGCATTCCATATTTTATCCCCTGTTTAACCACCAAAGAATGATACCCCTGAAAAGTCGACTCTCTAATAATATCTTGTCATCAAACGAACATAATTATTACAATTACCAAAGCTCCCAAATACATAATTTGACTCAAACCATAATGAAAATACATAACACTACCCACAGTAATAAAAAAAGCCCCCCCAGCCCCCAAACAGGGCCAAGGAGAGGGCTCAACTAAATGATAGGGGTGACATAAAACAGTTCGCATTATCAAACTAACATAACACTGCCCACGGTAATATATTTCACAGCATTAATAATAACCACCCACGGCAACAAAATTTAAAGCAAAGTATCCTCTGAAGGAACCTCTTCAAATAGGCCCCAGATTATTTCAACTATTTAAATCGGAAAAAACATTCCAAATTATCGACACTAACTATGGTGTTCCAATCCGACATAAAAACTGCTTAAACTTCAAGTTAAATATTATTATTTCTTAAACTAAGAGGAAAAAAGATTACACCTTCTCTCCCCCCAAGGGCCAGTTCCCTCACCCTCACTATGTTACGACTTACTCTACCTCGGAGATATTAGAAACCCTTTTAAGGGGCAATCAAACTACCTTTCTAAGCAAAGGCGACGGGCAATTTGTACTAACACTGAGTAAATTTCATTGAAACGCTCTACTTTTCAATTACTATTAAATCCAACTTTCCGTTATCTTCCAGGCACCTTCCGAACTCTTATTTTAGGGTTTCACATTCAAAGTTTCCCATTGTATAAAAAAATGTAGCGCATCTAATCCCCAAACATTAGGACAATAAGACCTGACTTCATCCAATAGACAAACCACTGGGTTAAATTTGTTTTATGTTTAATACACAAATTGACGACGGCCATGCAATACCTGTCAATAAGGGATTCAAGTTTGGGTAAGGTCTCTCGCGGACTATCGAATTAAACGACACGCTCCTCTAATTAAAACAGTGAACAGCCAAGTTTTTTGAATTTTAACCTTGCGGTCGTACTACTCAAGCGGAAAATTCTTACTTTTTAGGATTGCTTCACATCTTCTTCATCATTTACAGTATAGACTACCAGGATACCTAATCCTGTTTGCTCCCTATACTCTCGTGTTTTAGCCATCACATTATAGCCTTAGAGATAAATAGTCTTCACATCTAAAGTTCTTTTTTCTATTAACACATTCCACCGTTACAGAAAAATTCCATTTACCTTCTTAAATAAGGCGGCCTATCACACCCTTTACGCTTTTGCCTATAAGACTAACCCTTAAGTTTCACCGCGTCTGCTGGCACTTAATTTGACGGATTAGGTAAAGGTGCCCTCTCTGTGTCCTACCTTCGTATATTGCACAAAATTCTTTACTGCTGCCTCGGGGGCTAACACCCCATTTGAGCTTTCCCCTTGTCTCAGTGAAAATGTGGCTCCAAACTAAAGCTCCGCATCATAAGCAAGGTGGTCCTTTACACCCCCTTCTACCTAATACGACTCCGGCCCAGCCAAACTTGGCCTCCGGGTTTCCTCACCTGTTCGCACACTATCGACTAAGTCCTCAGACTAATCTTTAGATACTAGCATGTATTTAGGAGGTCACTTATCTTTTATCTTCCCCAAAACCAAAGGACTTTCGAATCTCAAAAAATTAATTTTTAAATTAATAAGTAAATTAAGCCCCCCCTGGGCTAAAGATTACCCCATTCTTTATAGGGTCTATGAGTATAAAAGGAAATATTCCAAAAAGGAGAATGGCTATTACTAAAGGAGAAATAGCCAATAGCTCACACCTGTTTAAGTCTCTAATAAAAAGGAGGTAGTTGGAGGCTGCCCCAAAACTAATTCGATTATATAAATAAAGAGAATACGCCGCGGATCAAACCATACCCGAAGTGGCTAACACCCCAAGCCCAAAATTATATTCGACAGCAGCTAACAGCGAAAAAAACTCTCCAACAAAATTACAACTTAAAGGAATCCCCATGTTGGTTAATGATAAAATCATCATTATACAAACAAAAATTGGCATTGTAAGGGTAACTCCACGATAATATTTAATAAGACGAGTGTGATGACGTTCATATAAATAAGTAATAGCAATAAAAAGGGCCGAACTAACGAAACCGTGTGCCAACATCATAAAAACTGCCGCCACCAGCCCCTCAATTGTATGAGTAAACATACCTAACGGGACCAACCCCATGTGTGCCACCGAAGAATAAGCAATAAGCCGCTTAAAATCCACTTGCCGACAAGTCAGTAAACCCCCATAAATAATAGCTACAACACCTAACATAATTATTAGGGGGGCAAAGTACTCGGAGGCGGCAGGCAAAATTGGCCAAGAAAATCTTAAAAACCCATAACCCCCTAACTTTAGTAATATCCCCGCCAGTATTACCGAGCCAGAAACAGGAGCCTCTACATGAGCTTGGGGTAATCAAATATGAAATGGTATTTGAGGAATTTTAACCGCTAAACTAAGAAAAAAACCAGCTAACACTCATTTTTGAGTAGTAACAGGCAATTTTATATTTAATAATACTTGATAATCAGTTGTTCCTGTAACACTATATAATTGAAAGATACCCAAAAGCATAAACACCGACCCCGCAAAAGTATAAAAAAAAAAATAATAAGAAGCACGTACCTTTTCTTCTCTAGAACCTCAAACACCAATTAAAAGGAACATAGGGATCAATATGCCCTCAAATAAAATATAGAATAGAAGTAAATCAAGCACTAAAAATACTCCCACTAATAAAGCCTCTAAAAACAATAGACACAATAAAAATTCTTTAAATAAGTGTTTAATTGACTTTCAACTAATTAAAATACAAATTGGTATCAACAGCGCAGTTAAAACAAAAAAAAACAAAGAGGCTCCATCTAAAGCAAAAAACCCCGGACCCCATTGAAAATTTAAAGCCGGAGAGATGATCCATTCTATTCGATTTATAATTTGAAATTGTCCCTCTAAATCAAAAGCCCCCCACAAAACCAAAACACTAATTAAAATCGCCAAAGACCACTCTAGCGCAACTCTTTTTAATTTTACACTATCCTCTCTCGAAACCTTCATCACATTAATTATCCCCATAAAAAGCAAAAAAAAAACTAGACTTAACCCATTTTTTAAACCAAACATTATACACTCTTTACTCCCCCCTACCATAGTAATAGTGGCCAGGCGCTAATAAGTGTCAACGGACACCGGACAGTATTTTCTATGAGGACTTAACCTCCCCCCTTACAAAACCAGGCGGAAACTCTCCAACATAACAGTCAGAAACCTCTACCCATTCCGCCCTAATATTTTCCTACGCAGTTACCAAAGAGGAAGCTATATATGATCAAATCGCATAGATTAAAACTAAGGCACCATCTGGTTATAATCATTTTAAACCGTGGTAGACCACAACCAGCACATTGTTTCTATCTATTTTCAAAAATCTTTTTATGAAATTTTTCATAAAATAAATTATAAACCAGACCTTCTTCCCTCACAGTAAAACCTTAACCCAACCCCTCAACATACTCTAAGCCATAATACTTAGACTTTGAACCTTTTCAACTAATGTAATACAATCGTATCTGCCAGATAAATAGTGGCTAATAGACAAAAAACATAAGCCTGAATCACTGCGACAGCTACTTCTAATAATGTTATAAAAACCATTATTAATAAGGGAAAAACCCCCGCAAACCCACTTGCAATTAACATATTAAACCCAAACCCAGCTAAAATAGCAAATAATAAATGCCCAGCCGATAAATTAGCTGCCAAACGGACTCCTAATGAAAGAGCCCTAGAGATATAACTTACTGTTTCTATTAATACCAAAAGAGGGGCTAGCCCCAAAGGAGCGCCACTTGGCATAAAAACACTAAAAAAATCTCACTTAAACCGCCAAAAACCAGCTAAAGTTACACCTATAATTATTGAAAAAGATAATCCCAATGTAACTACAATATGAACGGGTGGAGTAAACACATAAGGAAATAAACCCAACACATTCAAAAATACTATAAAAAAAAAGAGAGAAACAATTAAAGGAAAATACTTTAACCCCTCAGATCCTAAATTGTCTTTCACAACACCATGAAGATGATCATAAATTAACTCAATAATAGATTGCCACCTTTTCGGGATTAATTGAATCCCCTTAAACAATAATAAAACCACAACCACTACTAAAATCATCATCATTGATGAATTAGTCAAGGCGATCAGAGCCACTATTTTAAATTGATCAAAATAAGCACCGTTCATTAATATTTTTAAAACAACCCCCAAACAAAGCCAGGCTAAAAATTTTTTAACTCAGTTTTTACCGACTAGTTTGAAAAAAAATATCTTGTCTTTTAACCATGGGCCCTACTTCTGATCCAACTTCTTGAGTTAATGCTATTGCCCCTATCATGGCCACTAAAAGTATAAGACTAGCTAAAATAAATAAATAATAACAAGCTATATACAAAATTCGTCCAAGCGCCTCCATGTTTTGATATTTCATTAAAAACCAAGGAGTAGCTAAATCCCAAGCTTTTCTTATTTCAACCCCAAAAAAAGCTCGATGAGTATAAGGACCCCCTATTATTAATCAACTAGAAGCAACTTCTGAAAAAAAAAATGTTCCAATAACCAACCCAATAGGAACGTAATTTGTCATGTCTGCCTCCCCACCCAATCGAAAAGCGGGAGGAAAATCTGTTAAATTCAATAGCCCAATTACAAACAAAAATAAAATAGCAATCGCCCCCACATAGATTATTAAAAACATTAAAGCAACAAAAGCTATTCCCAATCAAAGAAAAAAAACCGCAGAACCGGTAAAGACAACAATTAATCAAAAAATCGAATGAATGGGATTGAGCGCTGATATTACCATAATTCCAGAACCAACAACTCCAAATGCTAGTATATAAAAGGCCGCCCCAATCAAATTTAGTTTTTTAAAATAATCCTCCCACAGCCCAATGAGCTAATTGCAACCATAAATTAGGAGAGAACATTGTAAACCCAATAACATACAAACCAGCACCAATTAACAAAGCCTTTCTTAAATTTATTCAATTTTCTTTTCTTAGCATCTTTGAGCTAATCAAAAGAGAAAAACTAGCTTGAAAATAAATAATTTTGACTATTCTAACATAATAAACACCAGCCACAACGGAACATATCACGGCCAGAAGAAAAACTAAATAATATTGATATACCACTCCAGACAATAAAACCAATCACTTACTCAAAAACCCCACTAAAGGAGGAATCCCAGCGATCGAAAGAAAAGTCAAAGCCAAAGTTAAAGCTAAAACAGGTAATCTCCTGGAAAGTCCACTAAATTCTACAATCAAACTTTTTACAGTGCCTAAAGCTAATATTATGGCAAAGACACAAATGGACATTATTACATATAAAACCATATATATTAAACTAGCTTGAATACTCTCAAATGACCCAACCTCTATTCCCCAAAGAACAAATCCCATATGCCCCACCCCACTGTAGGCTAACAGCCGTTTAACTTTGGTTTGGTTTAAAGCACCGAGAGCCCCCACAACCATCGAAAAAAGAGCCCCAACTAATAAAATATTAACCGCCGACCCAATTGAAACCAAAATTGAAAAATAACCAACTTTAGGGACTATGGCCGATAAAGCCGTCGTCGTTGTCGGTGCTCCATCATAAACATCCGGCGCCCACATATGAAAGGGAGCAACAGATAACTTAAATAAAAGGGCTACCACAATTAACAAACTACCGATAGGAACTCGAATCTCAGAAAAGTCAAACCCCGGATTCAATGCTAAATTTATATATGGAATATGGGTCCCTCCCGTAAATCCACACAATAAAGCACACCCAAATAAAAATAAACCAGATGAAAGTGCACCTAATACAAAATATTTCAAACCAGCTTCGGCACTTTGCCCAGACCCACCTCTTTGAGCGGCCAAAATAAAAAGGGAAAGAGTGGATAATTCAATGGCCAAATAAACAGGAAGTCAATTACTAGAAGAAACTAAACAAAGACTCCCTAATGCCACCATTAAATTTAAAATGGGTAAATGTGCATTCGTTTGAATAAAAGTTTCAGGAGCTCGCACCCCAAAGAACCTTGGAAAAATTAGCTTCTCCGTGTCCACCATCAATAAAACAGCGATAGAACCTATGATAATAATTAATTTAGTAGTTTCAGTTCGACCATTTTCAATCAACAACCCCCCACAGATAATTCAGAAAAAAAACTCGATAAAAAATCAAATAAAAAAGAAAGGCCTCCACCTCACTCACTTATAATTAATAATATTAAAATCGATAGTTTTAAAACAAAATTATTAATACTAATAATCACCAAACCCAATATCAAAACACCTAATACAAAAAGCTCACTATATCAAAACATCTAATACCAAAAACTCATTACTTATTCACCCTATTAATAAATCTAACAAACTAAACCCTCATACCGATGTTATTTTGAGCACCACCGGAAAAACTGTAGAGACTATATCTATCGACATTTCATCTATTATTATAGTGGCCCTCTCTATCGCGTCTCCGGCAACCGAAGACGCAACAAAGACCGTATCGAGGGGCACTTCAGTAGTTGTTTCTAAAGATCGAATAACCGTGGGCTCCCCTAAGAAGGCGTTTCTTTCACCATTAATAGTCTTTTCTACTAACCCTTCTGTCCCTTCAATGGGGGTAAAAGAGGTAAACTCTTCTACCCCCATTTCTTGCGGCACCGACCAAAAAGCTAATAGAGATTATGAATATGCTATAGTCCATTCAAAAAGGATTTTATTTTCTAATTCCCCCAACAAAGGAATTAAAATAAGGAAATAAAAAAAATATAAAAGCGAAAGAACTTGCCCAATGGTAATAAACGGCTCTTCAACCGCAAGGGACCCAACCCAGGTCAAAAGAAAAAAGTCTACTACTAAAAACCAAAAAGCCACTCGCCCCAGAGGACGGAAAGGCAAACCTCTTAATCAACTTCGGTGAAGTAATGGAAAAAAAAATAAAATTAATATACTTAAAAACATAGACACAACCCCCCCAAGTTTATTCGGTATTGAACGCAAGATTGCATAAGCAAATAAAAAATATCACTCAGGCTGAATGTGCACTGGAGTCACCAAGGAATTGGCTTGAATAAAATTTTCTGGGTCACCCAATAAATTAGGCGCCAAATACACAATAATACTCAATAACATAAGCGTAATTACTATTCCATATCAATCCTTGGATGTATAATAAACATGAAAAACTACATCATCCACAGGGGACTTAGACCCCACAGGACTATTTGACCCCTCTACATGTAAATATACTAAATGAACCCCAACTAAAATTGCTAAAAGAAAAGGAAAGAGAAAATGAAGACTAAAGAATCTAGTGAGCGTGGCCCCAGAAACACTAAACCCCCCCCAAACTCATTGCACAATATCTGTCCCCACATAGGGAATAGCGGACAATAAATTTGTAATAACTGTTGCCCCCCAAAAGGACATTTGACCTCAAGGTAACACATAACCCATAAAAGCCGTCGCCATCGTCAAAAGAAATATTACGATTCCAACTCGCCAAACCGGGCCTTTCGAATAACCCCCATAATACAAACTTCTCCCAATATGAAGATAGAGACACAAAAAAAACAGAGAAGCCCCATTAGCATGAAAATATCTTAATAAAAACCCATAGTTCACATCGCGCATAATATGTCCCACCGATGCAAAAGCCAAACCGACTTCTGCACAATAGTGCATGGACAAAAAGCACCCCGTCACGATTTGCATAACTAAACATAATCCTAACAAAGAACCAAAATTTCACAAATAACTTATATTAGAAGGAGATGGTAAATCCACCAGAATACCATTCATCGGGGATAAAAGCGGATTCTCTTTGCGCAGTGGCATAGAAAAACACCCCAGAATTAAACTCCTAACGAGAGAGAATCACCCACTAGACAAATTTATCTAAAGAACCAATTAAATATCTCAAACAACAAATTACAAAATGTCTTAGATCGGAGGCGGGCCATTTAATCCAAAAAGAACACTAGCCACAAATGTTACCACCCCCAAACTTAGAGGTAAATACGCCTTTCATAACAAAGCCATAAGCTGATCATATCGAATTCGAGGAAAGGAAGCCCTTACTCAAATAAAAAGTAAAATAATAAAAACAGCTTTTAAACCAAACCACTCGGCCCCACCTTTTAAATATTTTACCGGAGAAAGTCACCCTCCCAAAAAAAAGATAGTTGTTAAACAACTCATCAATATAATATGAGCATATTCGGCAAGAAAAAATAAAGCAAAAGACATCGAAGCGTACTCTACGTTATATCCCGACACTAGCTCCGACTCTCCTTCTGTTAAATCAAAGGGGGCTCGATTAGTCTCCGCCAAAGCTGAAGCAAAAAACATTATTGTAACAGGAAATAACGGGAAAAAAAACCAAATACCACTATTTTGCGCTAAAACAATTTCAGTGACACTCAAAGAGCCAACGCACAATAAAACCGAAATAATGATCAACCCAATCGAAGCTTCATAACTAATCATTTGAGCAGCTGCCCGAATCGCCCCCAAAAAAGCATATTTCGAATTACTCGCCCACCCGGACATTAATATCGCATAGACACTTATCGAAGAAACAGCCAAGATATACAAAACCCCTATCTTTAAATCACTTATTAAAACCCCTCTCTCATAAGGTACAACTCCTCAAACAATTAAAGCCAAAGTAAAAGAAAGTACCGGCGCTACTATATAAACAAACAAATTAGTTTGATGCGGAATCACCATCTCTTTGGTAAATAGTTTTATGCCATCTGCAAAAGGCTGAGCCAACCCAGCAACCCCCACTACATTGGGCCCTTTTCTAGCCTGCATATACCCTAAAACCTTTCGTTCGGCTAAAGTTAAATAAGCTACTGTGATAAGCAATGGGACTACGACCATTAATATTTTTAAAAGTAAATGAACTATTACCACGAACATTTAAGTCTGAAGACTAATCCAAAGATAAAAAAAATTACACAATCGAAATTTACTTTAATTTATAAAATAGAATCACAAAAAGTCTCGGAGGTTCCAATAATCAAGGCATTCTAAGTCTGAAGACTAATCTTTAAATAATTTTGATCAATTTTAAACTCTTAAACTTAATAAACCAATTTATTAAATCTAATTACTAACCTCCAATTTTGTTACCTGCGGATAAACTTCCTCTTTTTAAGTCAACTCTCATTAAATAAAAAGAAACTTTCAACTATTCAAAGCCCTCCCAGCATACAGTGACTCAATAGTTTTAATTAATTACTTAGACAAAATGGCCCAACATTTACCCTCCATAGCATCCGGCAACCAAGTGTGCAACCCCAACTGTGCAGACTTTCCAACCGCCCCCACAAACAACAACAAACAAATTAAAGTAATATCGCTAGATGGGGCAGAAACAACAACCATATTAAAAACCGAAGAAAACTCTAAAGACCCAAAACGATCCAAAATAACAAACATAGCTAAGATCAATCCCATATCTCCCACTCGATTGACTAACATGGCTTTTATGGCCGCTTTGTTTGCTTCAACTCTAGTTAATCAAAAATTTATTAAAAGATAAGAACATAAACCAACCCCCTCCCAACCGATAAACAATTGTGGGTAATTATCACTGCTAACTAATACGACCATCAAAAATGTAAAGAGGGATAAATAAGACATAAACCGAGGGATATGAGGATCCCCTAGCATATATGCCGTAGAAAAGATATGAACTAAAGTAGAAATTGTTGTAATAACAAGTAACATGACCGCAACCAAACTATCAAATTGTAGGCCAAAATAAACAGTCAATAGATCAGAATCTAACCACTTTCATAATTTTATATGTGTCGTAGAAAAACTTAAAACTATTTCATAAAACACCAAAACAGACCAAGATAAACTTATAATCAAACAGCTTGAAGTTAAAATTCCAGCACCTTTTTCTCCTAATTTTCTTCCTCCGACACCAGCTGCAAGGGCGCCCACCACTAAAAGAAACAAGATACAAGTATACACCCTAGACCTCTATTTCTCGTAATTCTAACGAATTAAGCACAATATGACCAAGTATCTTTGACATTATCATGTTTAACTCCTGGGGCGTTAGTGGGCTATTATTTACTACCCACCACCATCGTGTCTTCATTAAAAGTATCGGCCCCTGGGGTTATGGCTCCACTTAATGCATCGAATGAGACGCGGATATTTCAAAAGGGTATATCCGCCATTGGAGAAACTAGCGACGTGTAAAAACTATTCTTTTAACACCACCTTTCCCCTTGTCTGCCTTTAAGCACACAGTTGTAAATCCTCCCCCCACACATCAAAGTTACCAAAGACCCCCAATTATAGTGGATAGCACCCCCTATGAACCCATACTTTTTAAAAACAAACCCCAAATTAATATAGCAACGCCAATTAATATAACTAAAACATAGTTAAAAACCAAACCTGATTGTAAATTACTAAGACCCCAAGTTAACCCAATCAGATAAAAACCCTAATAATGAACGATTCCTCTTCAGGACTTCAAACAACTTAATATAATTTTCATACTTTAGAAGCAATCAGCAATTAACCAAAAGACCCCTTTAAAAAGTATCCGAGTCAATCAATTGATTGTAACTTATAAAAATAAGAGAACCACTAATTTTTCGATCCTTTCGTACTAGAAAATAGTTATATTAATGTTTCTTCAAATTGTAGATAGAAACCAAGCTGTGTTACCACGCTTTTAACTCAAATCATGTACGGCTTTAATGGACGAACAGACCAACCCTTGGGAGCGACTGCACCCCAGGATGCCGCAATTCAACATCGAGGTCGCAAACATCGTCGTCGATGAAAACTCTCTAACGTTATTGCGCTGTTATCCCCAGGGTAACTTTTATTTGTTTATCGTTAACTATTTCACCCTAAATTAACGGGTCACTTAAACCCACCTATTCTCATCAACTATTTCCCTGATAGTTCTTAAATCCAACTATAGTCTATAAACTTGTATCCAAAAATAAGTGTCTGCTCAGGATTCCCCCTTGGCAGTCAGACATAACTAAATATGTATCTTAAGCCCGCCTTCGTTACTTTTTTAAAGGCGGTCGCCCCAACCAAACTGTCCCACTTATCAAATCCCAAAAACATAAGTTTTTGAGTTGCTTTTCTTAAAATAAAAGAGTGAGCTTTTCTAACCCTAATAAACCTCGAGTTAACACCACATTTTAAAACTATTTATTGTAAGAAATAATTTAAGCCACATAAGTTTCCAGTAAAGTTCCATGGGGACTTCTTGTCTAACAATTTGGATGTAGCATCTTCACTACAAATTCAATTTCACTGGAAATTTTCTTAAGACAGTGAGACCCTCGTGACACCATTCATACCGGCCAACAATTAATTGACTATTGATTACGCTACATTATCACGGTCAGTGTTACCGCGGCCATTAAATTGTCTTTATAAAGTTGGCTCTACCAACCCTTTTAGATACAACCATTGGGCAGGTCTCACCCTTCATACTTCTACCTTCATATTAGCAAAGAGCTATGTTTTTGGTAAACAGTCGAGGCCTTGTGTTTAACCCTCTAATGAGAGCTAAAAATTGGCCGAGTTCCTTAAAAAAACTTTCCCCCTCACTATCTCCCACTTGTGTTAGTTTGCGACAGTAATCTTTTGTTATAATTATTTCCTGGCACTTTATGCGTTTATTATTATCACCCATCGATAACCTCCTTAGAGGCTGTTTTACCCAAAGTCTTTAGACTAATCTAAAAATAGTCCTTAGACTTGGAAACCAGGGGAGATGAAGCAATACTTTTTTTACTCATGTTCACATTATCTCTTCTGATTTTTGGGTTCTCACCACCACCCAACAGTCTGTTCTACTACCAAGCAAATTACTTACTGCCCTCAGAATTTCAGTTCAATTTTTAGCCACCATAATTTTTGGGGAAAAAGAGTTCTTGAGTGAACTACTACGCATTCTTTCAAAGATGGCTGGCTCCAAGCCTACCTCCTCATTGTCTAAATCCCATACTCCTTTTACACTTAATTATTGAATCTCTAACTTTAACTTCTGATTTGGGCTCTCCCCTTTTAACAACGGACCTATTTACCCCTTGTCTGTCTGTCCACTTCGAATTTCACCTTCAAAGTCTATCCCCCTTAAAGCGATAAGTCTTTACCCTGAAATTTTAATAAGGCATCAAATAAAAAAATACCCTATGTGAACGCACTACTTCAATAGTTTTCGCAGAAAACCAGCTATCTCCAAGTCCGATTGGGCTTTCCCCCCTAACCACAGGTCATCCGAGGTTTTTGCTACAACCACCGGTTCGTTCTTAAAAACAGCCCATGGTTAGATCACTTGGTTTCGGGAAATTTGACTAAAGAGCCTTCTCGACTTCTCTTCACCTACATTTTTATCCTCAAGAAAGTTTACTTAAATTTGCCAAATGATATCTCATAAACCCATTATACAAAAGGTACACTGTTTTACAGCTGCTTTAAAAGACAGATTTCCAGATCTTTTCAAGTCTCTTTCAACTTTCCTTCACAGTACTCGCGCTTTCAGTATGGACTAACATTTAGTCTTAGATATGTGAACTCCTTTCTTCCACTATTTACTCACTTTCTGGGACTCCTCCGCTTTCGCTCCCCGCTACTTACGGAATCTCGTTTGATTTCTCTGTACCACTCTGATACTAAGATGTTTCATTTTTCAGTTCTCTTCATTGCGTCTTCGCATTGAAACACGAGTTTAAAGCTTCTTCTTCGCTCTTTCGAATTTTCCGTCCAATTTAGCCCATCTTAGTTTTCCCTCTCTCTTTTTTTTTCTTTTACCCAGGGCTGCAGAGGCGGGAGTCGAACCCGCTTCTTCGGGTCATGAGCCCGACGACTTGCCACTCGTCCTCTCTACA